TGAGAACCGTTGGATCATAACTTATTCAATCAAAAAAAAGCTATAATGACTAAAAACATAAAATACAAAGAAACGCTTGTCCTTTGATCCAAATAAGAGTTTATTAAAAGTATAAAAATATTTTGATTTATTAAAGTTTATAAGATAGAACGGAAAGAAGTCCGGCTACGAGGTCTGAGTATTAAGTATGAATCATAGTTCGAATGCTTTGTGATCTATTTGATCTATTTCGTGCTCCAGATACTCGAATGAATATCCGACGAAGTAAAACCATCTTGATAAAGATGACAGACCCCACTCTCTGTACTATTCCATAGGGTCAATTCTAACAAGTCACACACTCATATTCCGGAAATATACAATGCAGAAAAAGATTTCGCGGTCGAACTACCAAAGGAGAATAGGCTAAAATTTTTAGACCTACATAATTTACTTTTTTTATCGAACTAAAAGCTAGGACTTCAAGATTCTTCTCAGTCTAATTCACTGAAATTCCATCCAGTAGAACAGAAGAATTATAAATCTCCAAAATAATAGATAAGAATACCGCAAATAGAGCCATTGCAACACCCATCAAAGGGGTCGTTCCCCATCCAGGAGCTACTTTACCATATTCGGAATTCAATGGTTTCAATAACTTCCCTACAGTAGTGCTTCTTGGACCTGATCTAGAACTATCTTCAACAGTTTGTGTAGCCATAAATCTTATTTTGTATTCATTACGATCTGTTGACTTTGTATACCATTCCGTTGTAAATAAACGATCTTATCATAGATCCATTGTGGTCTTTCAATTATATAATAATGGAAACAGCAACCCTAGTCGCCATCTTTATATCTGGGTTACTTGTAAGTTTTACTGGGTATGCTCTATATACTGCCTTTGGGCAACCCTCTCAACAACTAAGAGATCCATTCGAGGAACACGGGGACTAGTTGACGTAATCAGCCTCCAAATTTTTGGGGGCTGATTACGTCAATGAAGATAATGAAAAATTATTTCATTTTTTCGTTGAAATTGTAGGTGGTTCCCGAAAAAAAATAGCGAAAAAAATTATCCCTAAAGTCGATACTAAGAGAAATGTATAAACCAATGCTTCCATAAATTTGATTGTGGTTTACAATTATAGCTTTCATACCTGTTTTGTTTTTGTTTACTTGGGAGTATCCCTACGGATAAAGAAAGAAGAAAAGAAACGGCAGCGATTTAAATCAAGATTTCTACAGTACCCTACCTATTAAAAATCGTAAACAGAAACTATAAGAAAAAAGCAATGTTGCATCAGACTGTTTGTCTTTTTGTAGTTGGATCTCCAAGTTTTTGGAATGCCCCGAATTCTACTTGAGCATCCAAATCTGGATCAATACCAGCAAAAACATCTCTGAAAAGGGTTCTAGAACCATGCCAAATGTGTCCAAAGAAGAAAAGTAGAGCAAACGAAGCATGCCCAAAAGTAAACCAACCTCGTGGACTGCTACGAAAAACACCATCGGATTTCAAAGTAGCACGATCTAATTCAAAAATCTCACCCAATTGAGCCCGTCTAGCATATTTTTTCACAGTTGCGGGATCACTATAACTAACCCCATTGAGTTCACCACCATAAAACTCAACAGTTACACCTACTTGTTCGACACTATATTTAGACTCTGCCCTTCTAAATGGGACGTCGGCTCTAACAATTCCGTCTCCGTCTACCAAAACAACCGGAAAAGTTTCAAAAAAAGTAGGCATACGGCGTACAAAAAGTTCACGCCCTTCTTTATTTCTAAAGACGGGGTGTCCTAGCCATCCAACAGCTATTCCATCCCCATTGTCCATTGAACCCGCTCGGAATAACCCCCCCTTTGCTGGATTATTACCAATATAATCATAAAAGGCTAATTTTTCAGGAATTTTAGCCCAAGCTTCTGATAAACTTTTATTTTCAGCTAGTCCAGCACTAACTCTTCGATATATTTCTTGTTGAAAGTATCCCTGATCCCATTGATAACGAGTAGGACCAAATAATTCGATGGGAGTAGTTGCAGAACCATACCACATAGTTCCAGCAACAACAAAAGCTGCAAAAAAGACAGCAGCAATACTACTGGAAAGGACGGTTTCAATATTACCCATACGTAATCCTTTGTATAGACGTTGAGGCGGACGAACACTAAGATGGAATAAGCCCGCTAATATACCCAAAGTCCCTGCTGCAATATGATGAGAGGCTATTCCTCCCGGAACAAAAGGGTCAAAACCCTCCACGCCCCACGCCGGATTTACGGGTTGTACCCTTCCGGTTAGTCCATAAGGGTCGGATACCCATATTCCAGGACCGAATAATCCTGTTACATGAAATGCGCCAAAACCAAAGCAAGCCACTCCTGAAAGAAATAAATGAATTCCAAAAATCTTAGGCAAATCCAAGGAAGGTTTTCCTGTACGTTCATCACAAAAAATTTCTAGATCCCAATATACCCAATGCCAAATAGCTGCCAAGAAGCATAAGCCGGAAAACACGATATGTGCTGCGGCTACCCCTTCGTAACTCCAAAGACCCGGGTTCGTTATAGTCCCTCCTGTAATATTCCAACCGCCCCATGAGTTGGTTATTCCTAAACGAGTCATGAAAGGTATAACGAACATACCTTGTCTCCACATTGGATCAAGAACAGGGTCGGAGGGATCAAAAACAGCTAATTCATATAGAGCCATCGAACCGGCCCAACCAGCAACCAGAGCGGTATGCATTATATGAACAGAAAGCAAACGACCGGGATCATTCAATACAACAGTATGAACACGATACCAAGGCAAACCCATGGAAATACCCCTTTATCAACGAAAAATAGACACTATGTAACTTTATTGCATTGGAAAAAACTAAGCTACGGACCCCCCTTTTTAGGTAATTATTTCGTATAAAAGATTAATATTTGTTCTATTCTGTTAGTAATAATGGAACAATTCGATTCATAGGAAAAAAGGGAAGCGGATCTATTCTATATCCGATAAGTACCAATACGCAATGGGGGTGAATCCTATTTTATATGAACCAAGATAGCTATTGTTGTTCATCATTCATAAGCCCGTTCGTAAAAAATTTCTTTTTTTTTTTTTTTCATTCTCTCTTACTTTACTTTTATTTTATATTTTATTTTAGCTTATTCAACTTATGTATTAAATATGATTAATAAAGTAGGAAAAAAAGGATAATATTATTAAAAAATGAAACCCCAGTCTTACGTTTCCACATCAAAGTGAAATAGAGAACTTCATTCTCTTTTTTTTTCATTTCATGCCTATTGGCGTTCCAAAAGTACCTTTTCGAAGTCCTGGAGAAGGAGATACATCTTGGGTTGACATATAGTGCGACTTGTCAGATATATTGGGCTATACGGGACTTTCCCATTTTCTCCCTCGATCGAGATATCCTCTGTTTCGCCCAAAAAGATTGATTTAATTATCAAAAATTTGTAACGCGAAGCGCAAAAAATAAAGTGAAATTAAATGCAGGGAGTATTTATATTGATATTAGATTATCAAATTTTTTTATGGTTTACGTGATCGGACTAATAAAATGAAGTATCCAGGCTCCGTTTAGCAAAAACCCAATTGATAATTAATATATAATATTTTTATAATTACTACTTGTTATGATATGCAAAATTATGATAAAAATTTATATTAAAAAATACAAAAAATTTAAACAGGGTAATCTAAAACTGTTGATCAAATCAAATAATATAATTCAAAATTTAGTGACTATTTGACAGAAGACATGTGAAAGAAATGAATTGAAAAAGAGACGGAGTAGTAAAAAAAAAAGACGCGGTATTTGGTTCATTTGTCCTATATGTGCAAAAAAAAATCGGGCAAATTTTTACTTTTACTCGGGGTAGAGCATAAACCTAAAAAATGGAATAAAAAAGGAATAAGCCCGTTCAGGAACAAGAAAAAACCATCGCCATTTCAACTGAATCTCGATGAAAAAAAAATATCAATGAATCAAGTTAGCCTGACAGGCTTAATCAATCGTTTTATTATAGGATTTTAATATCTAATAAAAGGGGCAAAAACGTCTTTTTTCTTCTACTTTTAAAAAGGGAGCAAGCCCTTCCCTTAAAAGTTAGAAAGAAAAGCCTTCTATGAAAAAGGGGGGTTGGAATCGACACATTGATTTTTTCACAATTTTTATTGAACCGTATGCATCAAAAGGTGCCTGTACGGCTCCTAAGGAATAAAATTTTATCCTAATCAACCGACTTTATCGAGAAAGATTATTTTTTTTAGGCCAAGAAGTTGATACAGAAATCTCGAATCAACTTATTAGTCTTATGATATATCTCAGTATAGAAAAGGATACCAAAGATCTTTATTTGTTTATAAACTCTCCTGGGGGATGGGTAATATCTGGAATGGCTATTTATGATACTATGCAATTTGTGCGACCCGATGTACAGACAATATGCATGGGATTGGCCGCTTCAATAGCATCCTTTATCCTAGTCGGAGGGGCAATTACCAAACGTATAGCATTCCCTCACGCTTGGCGCCAATGAGTTTTTTAATTTTAGAGAAAAAATACTATGCCTTCGCCACCGGAAATATGATTTAGTTAAGTAATAATAGCATGGCACTTCGAATTCGATATGAAATTTTTGAGATAAAAAAATTTTAGATTATATATTGAAAGAGTAGTATGAGATAAGGAAGGGGTATTTCAAATGATATCTTACCTATTCGGGCACATCTTAGCGTCACAAACTTTGTTTTCACACCGGAAGCTTATTTACAAAATTTATATTAAAAAAGACACTTTGGGATTGCTGAATCATATACGAATAAAAAAAAATGATATATAAAGCAACGGAACCATCATAGTATTTTTTTAACTCCTACAAAAAAGAAGGATGGTAATTGGATCATTTATGGATCTGCGTATAATACAACCTATATTTTGTTTTCGTTCGCCCAAAAGAAGGGTCAAAAAACCGTAAATTCCATTGTGGAGCCGTATGCAATGGACAAAAAAAGCCTGTACGGTTTTTCAAATTTCTCTGCTTTTTTTGTTATCTCGCCTCGTTCTGCGAAATATAAGAACCTTTTCTATTATATAATCAGGGTAATGATCCATCAACCCGCTAGTTCGTTTTATGAGGCACAAACGGGAGAATTTATCTTGGAAGCGGAAGAACTACTAAAACTTCGCGAAACCATCACAAGGGTTTATGTACAAAGAACGGGCAAACCTATATGGGTTGTATCCGAAGACATGGAAAGGGATGTTTTTATGTCAGCAACAGAAGCCCAAGCTCATGGAATTGTTGATCTTGTAGCGGTTCAATAAAAAATAGGAGCGATTTCATGCAAATATACAATTTCTAATTTTATATCTTTTTAGATTAAAGGTGTAGTTTCATATTCTCTTCAATATAAAAAATATATTGAAGAGAATCTTGAAGAGAAGTAATTCAGAATTAGCCGGAGAGAAGTAATTCAGAATTAGCCGGTTAGAACCAATCTAAACCAGCCCATTATTTATATGATTCCGTATGCCAACTATTAAACAACTTATTAGAAATACAAGACAGCCAATCCGAAATGTCACGAAATCCCCAGCGCTTCGGGGATGCCCTCAGCGACGAGGAACATGTACTCGGGTGTATGTGCGACTCGTTTAGATCCTAGACTGAGACACAAAAAGTAAATTCTTTTTTAAATATCAAGGATCAGTACCTTTGAATAAAATATAATGTAGGAACTCGATTCATTATTTAAAAAAGCTAGATCGCTCATATCTTATATTGTGTCTGAAACTTATGGTTTACATTGGTGCAAATCCAATCAACTCCATTTTTTAGAAAACCCCCAATGATAACAAATGGTTATCCATTAAGCGGGGGAAATTACTTTTTTTATTAAAAAGATTCCACTCTTGAAAGAAAAGAACGGACTAACAGGGTAAATGACCAAATCAATTTTTAAAATAACATACCGTTACTGTATAAAGTGGATCTCATTGTGAAAGACCTATTACTGGAATATTCATGGGGTAGAGCCAAAGAATGTGAATTGTACAAGTTACCAATAGTATTGATTAATTAAAAGAAGGAGCTCCGGTGTATAGAGAGGACCTCACCGTTTTAGAAGTAACCATATAAACGATGGAACCCACTATTTATCCATTTATATTTACTACTTTTTGTAGTTATTCTATTTTTTATATTAAGTATCAAGGCTATTTCTCCTTTCAAAGCAAAGGAAAATACCTAGCAAAAAATAGTGGTGGGGAAGGTTAGAGTAGCAAAAGCCATTGGAATTTTTTTTATACATTGGAATAATTCGTATGGTTATTAATAGACTAGTAAAGGGGAAAAGAATAACTAAAAAAAGAATTAGTTATTCATCAAAGTTTGATTTATTCAATGACTAGAATTAAACGCGGATATATAGCTCGGAGGCGCAGAACAAAACTTCGTTTATTTGCATCCAGCTTTCGAGGGGCTCATTCACGACTTACACGAACTATGACTCAACAGAGAATAAGAGCTTTAGTTTCGGCTCATCGGGATAGGGGTAAAAGAAAAAGAGATTTTCGGCGTTTATGGATCACTCGAATAAATGCCGTAATTCACGAAACGGGGGTATTCTATAGTTATAACCGATTCATACACAATCTGTACAAGAAGCAATTACTTCTTAATCGGAAAATACTTGCACAAATAGCTCTATTAAATAGGAGTTGTCTTTATACGATTTCGAATGAGATAAAAAAATAAGGGGGTTGGAAGAAAAAAATATTAGAAATAGAGTTCAGTTCTAAGGAGAATGAGCTCGGGAAGGTAGAGTAGAAATTAGTATTATAAAAAACAAAACGAGGGTATATAGTCGCTAAAAAAAGAGTTTTTTTTTTAGAGACACAGACATAACAATCAAATTTTGATTCTTGATTGGATTTTTCGAACAAAATATTAATCTCTTTTTTAATTCCTTCAGTGTGGAATTGTTATTCAATTGAAGAATAAGTCTATTTTTTTCTGGTTCTAAGGCTAGTAGTTCTAGGGGTCGACTCACTTCTTTCAAATTGTTTCTGATTATTAAGAAAAGGTAACAAAGATAAAATACGAGCTTGTTTTATAGCAATAGTAATTAATCGTTGTTGTTTTAAAGTAACTCTATTCACCCGTCTAGATAATATTTTTCCTTGTTCACTAATAAATCGACTAATTAAACTCATGTTTCTATAATCAATTCGATCCCCCGATTGGATCGGGGGCAAACGCCTACGAAAAGATCGCTTGGATTTAGTAAAAAGTCGCTTAGATTTATTCATAAATTTTTTATTCCTTATCTCTAAAATCCTATTTTGATCGGATCAAAATAAAAACGATTTCTATTTATATTCTATTATTTTCTATTTATATTCTATATAGAATAGAGTTTCTATAATAGAATTAAGAATATAGGATTAGATTTATTTCTATTGATTTTTTTGTTTATATTTATATATATGTAATATATATATAGATACTATCATTATTCCTGTTCTTAAAATAACAGTTGACATACAAGCACTCAATTTTATCTATTTCTTTATTTCCCCGTGAATTGTATGTTTATAACAATAGGGACAGAATTTTCTCAATTCCAATCGACTAGGGGTGTTATGCCGATTCTTTTGAGTAATATATCTGGAAATTCCCGCCGATTCTTTCTTAATATCATTTCGAACACAACAGGTACATTCCAAAATAATTGTTACTCGAACATCTTTACCCTTGGCCATGAAACCTCCTTTGGATTTATGATTCACCCCAACCTTCTATTTTATTTTTAGGATCCAGAAAGAACAAGAACCAAAAAAATAGAAGCTGTTAACTAAAAAAAATTCGGAAATATTTTGTTGCAATGAATATTATTTAGTAAAAAAAAAAAAATAATAATAAGCAATACAATTATTTTTTGAAAACTATATTTAAAATCTTTGTACGTTTTTTTTAAGTATATCGTAGGATACTGTTTTCCTAGCAACACCTTTTTTTCGTTCTAGTAATAAATCCTGAACCCGCGTTTTTATGACCTTTCGCCCCCACCTTTTTCTAATTAATTCTAAAAAAAATTAGAAAAAGGTGGGGGGATAATTAGTCCCAGATCGTTGATTGTATCTCGAAATTTTTTAACCCTTTCTGATGTTAATAACTAGAATTAAAAAAAGGGAAATGTTAATGCATCTGGAAATAAACGATTAATCTCTATTAATAAACCTGCTAATGAAACGAACCATAGAGTACTTAGTACCGGCGCTACGGAAAGATATGTTTTTAGATCTCGCATTTGAAATCCTCCTTCTTTATTGTATTACATTATATATAGTAATATATATAACTACAGATGTACATGTAGTTAATAAATTCTTGTATACGTAACCCCCCTCCATTTTCAAAATTAGAATTGAAAAATATTGTCTACTAGAACGATCTTATAGATTCCATTTTCAAATGGAAACGCCTTTTATGTAAAATTTAAATTGATAGAATTTTCGTAAAAAAAGTAAATTTTTAATTATATGTTTGTTATCTGATATGAGACAAAAAAAATTAAATTACTTTTATATACCAATAAAAAAGAAGAAGGATGTGGAAAACAGGGCAGGAATTCTCTACAATGACACTGTAAACCAATTGAAAGGGATGTAGCGCAGCTTGGTAGCGCGTTTGTTTTGGGTACAAAATGTCACGGGTTCAAATCCTGTCATCCCTACCTATTACTGCTCAGAAGAGCAGTAACGAGGGATCTTTTTTAGATCTATCTTTTTTTTTTGGACATACATATAATTCTGAAATTTATGATATACTATGATATAGTATATACGTACAAAATCTATTCGGGTTAAAGGATGTCCTCTTTATAGTTTATAGCCTTTTCGTTTTTTAGAAAAAACAAGAAAAGCGCTCTTAGTTCAGTTCGGTAGAACGTGGGTCTCCAAAACCCAATGTCGTAGGTTCAAATCCTACAGAGCGTGATTTAATTCTTGTTTATTAGATTGTGTCAAAATTACACTGTTCGCAAATAATTGAGCAGCAATCCGAATTAGACCTCCCGCATATGAAAGCAAGAAGGAAGTTAGTAAAAAAAGAGATGTTAATTAATCAAAAGTCCAACTGATCACCACGCCTGTATTGTAAATAAGCCGTTACGAATAATCCAGCCAAAGTAATAGGAATTAGACCTAAGACGATTCCAAATAAAAAAACTTCAATCATTTCAATTTTCTTTTATTTTAATTTTTTAAAAGGAGAAAAGAGAGGTACTAGCTATTCCTAGCTCTTAATCTGTATTGCCGATGAATCTCAATGACCAAAATTGGGTAAGTAACCCGGTAGGGAACTATCGAACATATGAAATACCACAGAACTCCTTTTTATAAAAAAATCTTCATTCAATTAATTTCAAATAAGTCGTATTTTGCTTAGACCAATAAATAGAACTGAGGTTATAGTTAAAGCTGCTAGTAGAAAACCGAAATAACTAGTTATAGTAGGCATGAAGGGACTCAATAAAATATGTTTTTTTTATACATATGTTTCTAAAGTACTTCCCTAAGTTTCAATTAAAAAAATTTTTTAAGAGATAGAGATAGATAAAAATACTAGTTACAAGAATCAAAAAATTCAATTGAAAATTTGTGAATTATCAATCATTATTATCAATCATTATAGTATAGGTGGTATGAACAAAAATAGAGAAAAAGAACGCAACCCATCGTCTTTGGCATTTGCACCGTCTCAGGATTAAGAATTCACGTAACTGATTCATTGAAAAACTCTTTAAGAAATTAATCCTAAAAAAAATAATATATATATAAAGAACTCTATTATCTAACTTCAGCCAAAACATATAACTTTTTTTGAATGAATATGTAAAATTTTTAAAATAAGTTGTTTTATTATTTTTTTAATTAGATTTTTAAAACTTGTAATTAGCTATTTCTATTACCGTTTCCTTTATAGG